GGAATGAATCAAAAATTTTATTCTATGATTGATCGGTATAAACATCAACAACTCCGAATTGGATCAGTTTCTCCTCAACAAATAAGTGCTTGGGCCAATAAAACTCTCCCTAATGGAGAAATAGTTGGAGAGGTCACAAAACCCTATACTTTTCATTACAAAACCAATAAACCGGAAAAGGATGGCTTATTTTGTGAAAGAATTTTTGGTCCTATAAAAAGTGGAATTTGTGCTTGTGGAAATTATCGAGTAATTGGAGATGAAAAAGAAGACCCGAAATTTTGTGAACAATGCGGAGTCGAATTTGTTGATTCTCGGATACGCAGATATCAAATGGGATACATCAAACTGGCATGCCCAGTAACCCACGTTTGGTATTTGAAACGTCTGCCTAGTTATATCGCGAATCTTTTAGATAAACCTTTTAAAGAATTAGAGGGCCTAGTATACTGCGATGTGTGATTTGATCGAAATTATGATTTTACAGATTCGAACTGAAAGACTGTCATCCCATTCAATCCAATTGTGGGGTGCCCGGGATCTGACATGTCCGCTTGAAAGGAGTAACATGAAGCTCAGAATTATGGGTGTAGGAAATATTCCCAAATAAAAAAAAAAGGGGGGTTGGTCTATGGTCAATTCAGTAACAAATAAATAGGAATTTTTAGTTCTACCTCGTTAAAAAAGACCTCTTTCGGGAATGAATCATTACCTTTCTTTAGAAGGAAATGAAATTCTGTTTATGTTCAAGTAAGCAAATATGTCATGGTTGCAGGAGTCTATCCATCGCATATAGGCTTTAAGGATATCTTAGCATAACCAACCGTCGAGGTGATATCAGGGCCTAAAAGATCGAGGGGAAAGACGCATAGACAAGTAAATCCCTTATGAATTACAACCCTTAAGTTAAAGGGATTCATTGTTCAAAGGGAAGTAGACTACTCAAGAATTTCGCATTTCATTTATGTAGTAATCTAAAATTGAATAAAGAATTCACAAAAAATCTCAATAAAAGGAAAAAAAGAAGAAATCAATGAAATGTTGCTTGTTTTTTACTGCTAACTTGAGTAAGGAGTAGATCTTTTGGGGTTTTTCGAGACTTTGAAAGCGAAAATTCCTTTTTTATTTAGTGTAATTACTTGAGCCGGATGAAAGGAAACTTTCACGTCCGATTTTGAAGGGGGGAGATCCTATAGGAGCGGGATCCTATCCCAATTTTTCTTTTGCCAGGCCCATAGCTAAAAAACCGACTTTCTTACGATTACGAGGGTTATTCGAATATGAAATCCAATCCTGGAAATATAGCATCCCGCTTTTTTTTACTACTCAAGGCTTCGATACATTTCGAAATCGAGAAATTTCTACTGGAGCGGGGGCTATCCGAGAACAATTAGCCGATCTAGATTTGCGAATAATTCTAGATTATTCATTGGGAGAATGGACGGAGTTAGGGGAAGAAAGGCCCACGGGTAATGAATGGGAAGATCGCAAAATTGGAAGAAGAAAGGATTTTTTGGTTAGACGGATGGACTTAGCTAAACATTTTATTCGAACAAATATAGAACCAGAATGGATGGTTTTATGTCTCCTACCAGTTCTTCCTCCCGAACTACGACCCATCATTCAGATCGATGGAGGTAAGTTAATGAGCTCAGATATTAATGAACTCTATAGAAGAGTTATCTATCGTAACAATACTCTTACCGATCTATTAACAACAAGTAGATCTACACCAGGGGAATTAGTAATGTGTCAAGAGAAATTGGTACAAGAAGCCGTAGATACACTTCTTGATAATGGAATCCGAGGACAGCCAATGCGGGATGGTCATAATAAGATTTACAAGTCGTTTTCAGATGTAATTGAAGGCAAAGAAGGAAGATTTCGTGAGACTATGCTTGGCAAACGGGTCGATTATTCGGGTCGTTCTGTCATTGTTGTAGGACCCTCACTTCCATTACATCGATGTGGATTGCCTCGGGAAATAGCAATAGAGCTTTTCCAGACATTTGTAATTCGTGGTCTAATTAGAAAACATCTTGCTTCGAACATAGGAGTTGCTAAGAGTAAAATTCGGGAAAAAGAGCCGATTGTCTGGGAAATACTGCAGCAAGTTATGCAGGGGCATCCCGTATTGCTGAATAGAGCGCCTACTCTGCATAGATTAGGGATACAGGCATTCCAACCCATTTTAGTCGAGGGACGCGCTATTTTTTTACACCCATTAGTTTGTAAGGGATTCAATGCAGACTTTGATGGAGATCAAATGGCCGTTCATGTACCTTTATCTTTGGAGGCTCAAGCGGAGGCTCGTTTACTTATGTTTTCTCATATGAATCTGTTATCTCCAGCTATGGGGGATCCCATTGCCGTCCCAACCCAAGATATGCTTATTGGTCTATACATATTAACGAGTGGGAATCGCCGAGGTATTTGTACAAATAGGTATAATCCGTGGAATCGCAGAAACTATCAAAAAGAAAGAATTTTTGATAATAACTGGAAAAAAAAAGAACCCTTTTTTTGTAATTCTTATGATGCAATCGGAGCTTATCGACAGAAAAGAATCAATTTAGATAGCCCTCTGTGGCTTCGGTGGCGCCTAGATCAACGCGTTATTGCTTCAAGAGAAGTTCCCATCGAGGTTCACTATGAATCTTTGGGTACCTATCATGAGATTTATGAGCACTATCTAATAGTAAGAAGTGTAAAAAAAGAAATTCTTTCTATATACATTCGAACAACTGTCGGTCATATTTCTCTTTTTCGCGAAATTGAAGAAGCTATACAAGGGTTTTGTCGAGCCTGCTCATATGGTAACTAATCATATGTAAGTTAAGTAATTCTATGTCACGTGTGTGAATTCGGATGGGCCCCTAGTTCCTGAATTTCTATGCGAATTAAGATCGAGAAAAGGAAGTTTTTCAATCATTGACTCAAACTCATTGTAGAATCCCACTCAGCAGAATATGGAGGTACTTATGGCAGAACGAGTCAATCTAGTCTTTCACAATAAAGTAATAGATGGAACTGCCATTAAACGACTTATTAGTAGATTAATAGATCACTTCGGAATGTCATATACATCACACATTCTGGATCAAGTAAAGACTCTGGGTTTCCAGCAGGCCACTGCTACATCCATTTCATTAGGGATTGATGATCTTTTAACGATACCTTCTAAAGGCTGGTTAGTACAAGATGCTGAACAACAAAGTTTGACTTTGGAAAAACACCATCATTATGGGAATGTACATGCAGTAGAAAAATTACGCCAATCCATTGAAGTATGGTATGCTACAAGTGAATATTTGCGACAAGAAATGAATCCTAATTTTAGGATGACGGACCCTTTTAATCCAGTCCATATAATGTCGTTTTCTGGAGCCAGAGGAAATGCATCTCAAGTCCACCAATTAGTAGGTATGAGAGGATTAATGTCGGATCCTCAAGGACAAATGATTGATTTACCTATTCAAAGCAATTTACGCGAAGGACTGTCGTTAACAGAATATATCATTTCTTGCTACGGAGCCCGCAAAGGGGTTGTGGATACTGCTGTCCGAACATCAGATGCTGGATATCTTACGCGCCGACTTGTTGAAGTAGTTCAACACATTGTTGTACGTAGAACAGATTGTGCGACCAGCCGAGGGATTTCTGTGAGTCCTCGAAACGGGATGATGCCAGAACGAATTTTTATTCAAACATTAATCGGTCGTGTATTAGCGGACGATATATATATGGGTTCGCGATGCATTGCCATCCGAAACCAAGATATTGGAATTGGATTTGTCAATCGATTCATAACCTTTCGAACACAACCAATATCTATCCGAACCCCCTTTACTTGTAGGAGTCCATCTTGGATCTGTCGCTTATGTTATGGTAGGAGTCCTACTCATGGTGACCTGGTCGAATTGGGAGAAGCTGTAGGTATTATTGCGGGTCAATCTATTGGAGAACCCGGGACTCAACTAACATTAAGAACTTTTCATACGGGTGGAGTGTTCACAGGTGGTACTGCAGGACATGTACGAGCTCCCTCTAATGGAAAAATCACATTCAACGAGGATTTGGTTCATCCCACACGTACGCGCCATGGGCATCCTGCCTTTCTGTGTTCTATAGACTTGGGCGTAACTATTGAGAGTCAAGATATTATCCATAACGTCACTATTTCACCAAAAAGTTTTCTTTTGGTTCAAAACAATCAATATGTAGAATCAGAACAAGTGATTGCTGAGATTCGCGCGGGAACATACACTTTAAATTTTAAAGAAAGGGTTAGAAAACATATTTATTCTGAATCAGAGGGAGAAATGCACTGGAGTACCGATGTGTACCACGCGCCTGAATTTACATATAGCAATGTCCATCTTTTACCAAAAACAAGTCATTTATGGCTATTATCAGGAGGTTCGTGCAGATCAAACGGGGTCCCCTTTTCACTTCACAAGGATCAAGATCAAACAAATCCTGGGTCTCTTTCTGGCAAACGAAGATATCTTTCTAGTCGCTCAGTGAATAATGATCAAATCAGATACAAATTATGTAGTTCTTATTTTTATGGTAAAAACAAAGAAGCTAGGAGTCCGGCTTATTCAGAAATTAATCGAATCATATGTACTGGTGATTGTAATCTCATATATCCTGCTATCCTCCACGAGAATTCTGATTTATTGGCAAAAAGGCGAAGAAATAGATTTTTCATTCCATTCCAATCGATTCAAGAACGAGAGAAAGAAGCAATGCCCCATTCGAGTATATCGATTGAACTACCCATAAGGGGTATTTTCCGTCGAAATAGTATTCTTGCTTATTTCGATGATCCGCGATACAGAAGAAAGAGTTCGGGAATTACTAAATATGGGACTATAGGGATGCATTCGATGGTTAAAAAAGAGGATTTGATTGAGTATCAAGGAATCAAAGACTTTAAGCAAAAATACCAAATGAAAATTGATCGATTTTTTTTCATTCCCGAAGAAGTACATATT